ATAGATATTTGGACTGTAGTTGACAAAGAACCAATACCAATATTATTGTTTCTTAGTCTAGATTAGAAATTGAAATGGGGCGTGGCCAAGTGGTAAGGCAACGGGTTTTGGTCCCGCTATTCGGAGGTTCGAATCCTTCCGTCCCAGCGCATATCCCTTTTTTATGCTCCATTATTCCCATAGAAAGAAGTAGGGGGAGTTCATCCGTATTAATTTGAATATCGGTGTCTGTTTGAATCTCATTAACAAATGATCAAGTTCCATAACATATTTCTATATGTTATGGAGCCAATCTATTTTCTTTGAATCTCATTTTATTTAGGTATTTCGTGTTTGGCTCTAATGAAAAATTGGAAATCTATGTACCGATTGAGGCAGGGGTGATTTATTCTATCCCTTTTATTCACTTTATGACAAGAGTCGATTATTGAAATATTACTCAATCCCATGTTAAAAAAAAGTTTATCATATAAACTAAGGAAAAGTATCGCTTATATGATATGTATCGTTCTATTTTAATGACAAAAATTTTTGGGTTTTTGTGAAAACGATTTGTGATCCCTTAAATTATTTAAACTGAAATTATTTAAATTCTATATTATAGAATATCTATAATAGTGACAACTGTTCAGTCTATCTGATAGATACGAAAAACCCTCCCTATTTTTTTTTCATTTTCGTAATCAGATGAAAAGAATAAAGATTCAAATCTTAACTTACATCATTTTTTTATCCATCTCATGAAAAAATTGGATTTCTTTCTTCTTTTCTTTGATCTTTTTATCTATTTAAAATTAAATCAGTGATGAGTCAATTAAAAAAGAAAAACTGATCTTCCTATGAAGATCAAACGCGATACTTAATTGTCCAATTTTCTTCAAATTAAATAATGATGTCTAAATAGGAAACTTTTTCAATTTTAATTAGAACTATTTTTACTAAATTTTTTTAATGATTCCTTGTAAGTGGAATCTTCGGTACTCAAAAAGTAGGAAATCGTTTACTCAACCCTATTGAGTCACTTGAAGATGCAGATTCATTATTCGTTTATATATTTCTATTTCTTTCTATTATCTATATATTATTTATGTATGTTAAAGATGCTTTCTTGCTAAGACTTTTTCAGAAAAATCGTTCCACATACACATCTCATATATAGAAGAAAAAGTCTAGATTACGATGTCTATGTACAACCGAACCAATGACTATTCATGATTCCATGATTGAATCAATTCCATACCGGTTCCAAATTCGAGGAATGTTATGGTAAAACTTCGTTTGAAACGATGTGGTAGAAAGCAACGTGCGACTTGAAGGACACGATCCATTGTGGATTTTTACATCCACCATTTTCGATTTATCTAGGAATGAGGGTGCTCTTGGCTCGACATTATTTGTTCTGTTACACTCGATTTTTTGTTGGGTTGTAAATAGTCCACGATGGAGCTCGAGTAGAAAGGATTAATTCATTTCTCGGGGGCAAGGATCTAGGGTTAATGCCAATCAATCGGAACAACTTCGTAAATGTATCTTCCATATAGAAATCGAAAGCATCCAATTCGAGCAAGTTTTCAATTCAAAAGTAAAACTTGTTGGAATTTATCCAACTTTTTCGATTCAAAGTGTATCACGCGTGAATCAACTGTCCATAGGATTCTTTGATAGAAAGAAATCAAAAAGGGTATGTTGCTGCCATTTTGAAAGGATTAAGAAGCACCGAAGTAATGTCTAAACCCAATGATTCAAAATAAGAATAAAGGATCTAAGAACAAGGAAACACCATTTTAATTGTCTCGATAGTCTCAATAACTGGATCAGACTAAAGACTCCAAATAGAATTTGAAACGAGAGAAACAAAAGGGGGTAAAGACCACTCAATAAATGAAATTTACTAAAGATTTTCCTTTGAGCTAGTTGAGAGTTATCCAACTTGAGTTATGAGTACGAATGGTTTCTTTTTCATTTTTAGGAAGAAAAAAAAGACTGAAATCATAGTCTAATTGATTTTATAGGCCCATTTGTCATTTTATTTATTATTTATTAGAATTGCATACATAGACAAAACGTCAAATCAAATCATTTTTTCTCGAGCCGTACGAGGAGAAAACTTCCTATACGGTTCTAGGGGGGGGTATTGTTCATCTACATCTATCCCAATGAGCCGTCTATCGAATCGTTGCAATTGATGTTCGATCCCGAAGAGAAGGAAAAGATCTTAGAAAGGTGGGATTTTATGATCCAATGAAAAATCAAACTTATTTAAATGTTCCTGTTATTCTAGATTTCCTTGAAAAGGGTGCTCAACCCACAGGAACTGTTCAGAATCTTTTAAAGAAAGCGGAAGTTTTTAAGGAACTTCCGTCTAATCAAACGAAATTCAATTAAAGAAATACCGAGGGGGGGTAGCGACTTGTATATAACTTTGTAAAATTTGTCTCTACTTGTTTTTTTGATCCCCCCCTTTTTTTTCTGCTGTATTCGTATCTATTTATCATTGTTT